TCGAAAACTTACAGCAGCCTGCCAAACAAAAGCTAAGAGAAAAAAAAACAAAGGTATGACTGGCATAACATCTACGATTGGATTCAAAAAAGCATAGGCTTCGGGCAATTTGCCGAAGAAAAAACTACTCGAATAAAGGGACGAATTAATACAAATACAGATCAAACTAACGATATTAAGCATAACAGACATTTTGTTCTTGGAGATAATTGCATTTTGGTTGCATTTTTGATATAAGGAAAAAGAAGTAAAGTAAATAAGGTAGACAAAAAATCCTTCTTTTTCTTTGAATCCACCCAACCAAAAATCCTCCAATTCTCAAAGGAGAATAGAAGAAACCATACTTTCATACAATATCTTAATTGAATTCTATGTAATGATCAATAAATTAAGTTGAATTCTGTAATCTATATGTATCAAAATTATAGTACCGGCCTATTCTATTATTCTATAGAAGATCTATATCTTATAGATATGGAATTTATCGAGATATTTATTTAGGCTGGAGTTGACAAACAACCAATAACAATATTATTGTTTCTTAGTGTAGATTAGAAATTGAAATGGGGCGTGGCCAAGTGGTAAGGCAGCGGGTTTTGGTCTCGCTATTCGGAGGTTCGAATCCTTCCGTCCCAGAACGGATCCATTTCTCCACTATTCCCATATAAACCCTATACATAATATAAAATATAAAAAGGAAGTGGGGGGATAGCAGTTAATCTATATTACTTTAAACGTCTGTGTCTGTTCGAATTTCATTAACAAATTATCAAGTCTTATATAGTATATAACTATAAACTATATATACTATAGTTTTAGATAGATATAAAACATTTATAACAAACAGTGACAACAGTTCAGTCTATCTGATAGATAGGAGAACCCTTACCTATTATTTTCGTAATCTGATTAAAAGAATCAAAATTAAAATATTAACTTACATTATTTTAATTTTTTTATACATCTCATGAAAAAAAAGGACTTCTTTGTTCTTATTTCTTTCTTCGTTTCTTTGATCTATTTCAAATTTTTATTTGATTTGAAATTAGTGATGAGTCAATTCAAAAAGAAAGACTGATCTTCCTATAAAGATCAAAGGCGATGCTTATTGTCCAATTTTCTTCAAACCCAACCCAATAAAATAAATTAAATAACTATTTTAATTAAAATAGTTAATTTAATTTAGAAAGATTTTTTTATTAAAAAAAATCTTTTTAATGATTCCCTGTATGTGGAATCTTTGAAAAAGTAGGAAATCGTTTAATTTATCTTATTAAGTCACTTGGAGATGCAGATTCAAAAACTTATTCGTTTATATATATGTATTATAGAATAGATTATAGAATAGATTTCTTTTTTCTATATATTTAGATTAGTCTGTTAAATATGTTAAAAATGTTGTTTTGCTAAGATTTTTTCCGAAAAATATTGTTTCATCTATCATATATTCATATATAGAAGAAAAAGTGTAGATTGCGATGTCTATGGACAGCTGAACCAATGACTATTCATGATTCCATAATTGAATCAATTCCATACCCGTTCCAAATTAGAGGAATGTTATGGTAAAACTTCGTTTGAAACGATGTGGTAGAAAGCAACGTGCGACTTGAAGGACACGACCCGTTGTGGATTTTTACATCCACCATTTAAGATTTGTCTAGAAATGAGGTGCTCTTGGCTCGACATTGTTTGTTCTGTTATACTTGAACCCTTCGTTTTTTGTCGGGTTGTAAATAGTGCATGATGGAGCTCGAACCGAAAGTATTAATTCATTTCTCAGGGGCAAGGATCTAGGGTTAATGCCAATCAACTGGAACAACTTCGTAAATATATGGAAAATCGAAAGGATCCTATTTTAGCAAGTTTCCAATTCAAAAACAAAACTTGTTGAAATTGATACAAATTTTTGATTCAACGTACGTGTATCATACTAGAATCAAGTGTCCATAGGATTCTTTGATCGAAAGAAATAAAAAAGGGTATGTTGCTGCCATTTTGAAAAGATTAAGAAACACCGAAGTAATGTCTAAACCCAATGATTAAAAATAGGAATTAAAGGGTTTAAAAACAAGGAAACACCCTTTTATTAGTTGTTAATTCTCTCGATAGTCTCAATAACTGGATCCAACTAAAGAATCCAAATAGAATTTGAAATAGTTTAACCGAGATAAACGAAAGGGAGTAAAGACTACTCAATAAATGAAATTCACTAAAGATTAGATTATCCTTTGAACTATTTGAGAGTTATCCGACTTGAGTTATGAGTATAAGCGGTTTCTTTTTCATTTTTCAGGAAGAAAAAAGATTGGAATCGTAGTCTAATTGATTTATAGGACCGGTTGTTATTTAATTTATTGGAATTTGATACATAGACAAAACTTCGAATTAAATCATTTTTCTCGAGCCGTACGAGGAGAAAACTTCCTATACGGTTCCAGGGGGGGTATTGTTCATCTATATCTATCCCAATGAGCCGTCTATCGAATCGTTGCAATTG